TGTGTATCATCTTACGAGAATAGAGTATGGTGTGGATCAACCAGAAGAGGTATGCATAAAAGTATTTGCCTCAAGGAGCAATCCCAGGATTCCATCCGTGTTCTGGGTTTGGAAAAGTGTGGATTTTCAAGAACGAGAGTCTTATGATATGTTGGGAATCTCTTATGACAATCATCCGCGCTTGAAACGTATCTTAATGCCCGAAAGTTGGATAGGATGGCCCTTACGTAAGGATTATATTGCCCCCAATTTTTATGAAATACAAGATGCTCATTGAATGATAAGAAAAAAATTGCCACTTATACAATTTCAGATATTCAAAAGCTTGTGCGTTCTCTTCTAGATTAACCAGAATAACGGAAGTCTTTTTTAAATTCTCGATAGGCTATAACAAAAAAATTAGGAATTCCTTGGAATTCTCGCCTTCCATTTATTTGGGTTGGAAGATATCTATTTCAGATGAGCCAAACCAATAGGATGAACAAAAGGAGTTCTGTATCATGAAGTTTTACTTTGTACCGCGCATATTACTTAGACGGTTCTAGTCTAGAAAGTTATGTAGGTAGGAATGAATAAATCGAACCGGATTCTATTTATTTGTATCTGAACTTAATCTTGTCTATTTCAATTTCTCTAGATTCGACTTTGGAGTATCTCAACCAACTTATTTAACCTTTTGAACGCGTCTTTTGAATATATATGAAGTATTAACATTCTTTTTGACTTAAGGCATATGGACATAAAGATAAAAAAGATGAAATAGAATCGAATTCTTTTAGATACTTTATCTAAAAGAATTCTACCCATCTATAAAATATAAAATATAAAAAAAAAAATAGATGAGATCTATCTCGGCGAGATGGATAAAAGTATGTGTTATCGTCCAAACTCAAAATGAATAGGGATGCCGATTCATATCAATTAATTTATTCAAGAGAGACTCATCCAAATTAATCATGCGTCAGGAACCAGATTTGAACTGGCGACACGAGGATTTTCAGTCCTCTGCTCTACCAGCTGAGCTATCCTGACTAAGTCCCAATGTAGCATCCTCATTTTATTAGAGGGCGGGGGTCTATGTCAATTAAAAGGGCGAAAGAAGATTACAAAGTTTTATCTAGTTACTGGAATTTCTTGGATCTTAAAAAAGATGACTTTTTCTGTTTCAGTATGAGTAATGATATCGATTGTAAATCATTCAAAAGGGGATTTCTTGCTCAAAGATGTATATCTTAGATATAAGATATAATAAGACATTTCCGATCAGATCTATTTCAAAAAGAATAGGGCGAGGACACTCACGCAAGGAAAGGGGGGGATAGAATGGATAAATAGTTGGGGGGGCAAATAGGCTTTTTGGGGATAGAGGGACTTGAACCCTCACGATTTTTTAAGTCGACGGATTTTCCTCTTACTCAAAATTGCATTGTTGCCAGCATTGACATGTAGAACGGGACTCTATCTTTATTCTCGTCCGATTAATCCAGTTCTTGAAAAGAGGATCTACAGACTATGGAGTGAATCTTTTGATCAATGAATATTCGATTCTACATTGAAGAAAGAATCGAATCACACCAATTCTTCCGTTTTTATAGAAAAAATACAGACTCATTTGGGTCGGCATTAATCATTTGATATAGTATTCAATACGTATGTATATCTTTCATCCTTTCTTAATTTTCGATGAAAAGATTTCTCTACCAACGCGGCCAACTCCATTTGTTAGAACAGCTTCCGTCGAGTCTCTGCACCTATCCTTGTTTTCGTTTTCTCAACCTGAAAATAGGATTTGGCTCAGGATTGCCCTTTTTCTTAATTCCGGGGTTTCTCTGAATTTGAAAGTCATCACTTAGTAGGTTTCCGTACCAAGGCTCAATCCAATTAAGTCCGTAGCGTCTACCGATTTCGCCATATCCCCTTCCTTTTGTGTTAAGATTAGGATTTCATTGCGTTATGATGTCGTTCCCTTTTTCTTTCATTTCTACTGGAACCTTTGAATTCATTAGATATTAGATACCGATTCCTATTTCGAAGAAGCATTTTTCCTCTTTGATTTCTTACCTGTCTTCTCCTATCTTCTATAAGAGACCCTATTTGGCCAATCAAATTGGATTTTATCATTTCTGGATCCGTAATTCAATATAGATTAATAGATATCCTATATATATCTACATATATCTACCTGTCGCCCCTCTCATGCAATTTTGAATACTTGAACGGTCTCTTTTTTTGTTGTCTTAATTTCCGCCTTTACTACTTTATTACTACTTTATTAATTTTATGAATGGAATGAAAGCGGAGGAATGTCTCATCAGTTCGAACTAATCATCCCTAATGATATGGAATCCAATAATATAGAAAATATAGAAGTGTAATAAAAAGAATTTCAAATGTCATTTGAATTCAAATTCAAAAATGACAAATTTAAATAATTTAACTATCTAACTAACTAACTAAAATAAAAATATTTACTATCGAATCTAATAAGATCTAGAATTTA